TCTAGGATATTAAAAGTTATAACCTGGTCTAAATTAAACCATATATTACATAAATTCATCACTATTATAATAATATAGTACAATAATACTCTATTATTTAATACTATCAAAGCTAGCATTTATTTGTTATACTGTTTATATTAAAAAGAAGCAATACACCTTCTATCATAAAAGGGACAAAGATTTCCCTACTGTAGGACTTGCAGGATTCGAACCTACATTTTAATGATTAAAAGTCATACGCATTCACCATTATACTAAAGTCCCCAATACTATGTATTATATTTGCCTATGGTAAGACTCGAACTTACAACCAAAACAGCTTCAGTGTTCTGCTCTACCAATTGAGCTTCACAAGCTTATACTATGGAGATACTTGGACTCGAACCAAGCCATCCAACATGCTACGTCGGCATTCTACCAAATAAACTATACCCCCTTCTGTGTTGTAAATGTACACATTTTATCGCTAGGTGGTCTAAATATTGTTTTTAGGTTAGTTGAGCAACCTAAAGATTATTTACTGTGCTAGCTATACTCTCCCTTTATTCATACCTGATTTTATTCTACGTATTTCATCTAAACCCTCTACGGTTAAATGCATTTTATTTCGAACCATTAAAGCTACTGAGCAGAAGTCTTTAAAGTCTAAGTATTTTACCCCTTTGATAGGATATTTATTAAATAAAGGTATAATATCACCGTTAATATCTTTAAATGTAGATATTTTTAATACAACTGCCTCTTCTGAATGCTTATATACATTACCACACATCAAAGTTTCAGCGATCTTTTCCATTAATATTTTATCTCTTAAATGTTGAGTAATATTTAAAGATAATTTCACAGTATACCCTAAAACACAATTTCTAGCTACAGGTGTATTTACAAAAAAGCAACCATCTCCGCTAAAGAAACCTGACAATCAATTATAATCTATTAGTTTAGGTAGTTTTACTTTAACTCGAGGTACTTCTTGTATAAAAGGAAAATAGGAAAGAATACTTTCGGGTATTCCGTTATTTAATGAAGCTTTGAAATTAAGTATTTTATTTAAACCTTCTTTATTTAAATGCTCACTATCTTGATATAGCTTTGCTGCTTCTTTAAATAATATATAATCACTATGTTTTTGAGTAATTAAAGGATAATTATCAAAGTGAGGTACAATAACCCCCATTATGGATGCAATATCCCTAATTTGATAATTAACGCTATTTTTATAAAAAGTAATCTTCCCCGTGTTATTGAAGAAAGACTTAATTTGTAAAAGTAAATCTAAATCCTTAACATGTAACCCTAATTCAAAAGAGGGGGTTACTCTTCATTTACCTGAATTATTTCTATAAATACTTAGATGAAAACACCCTTCAGCATCTATAAATCCTGTTACTCAGTTAGGATTCAAATTATTATTATTATAATTACTATTATAATTATTGTTGGAATTAACCTTTAATTCCTTCATTTTAATTACTGTGTGTACATAAAAAAAGAAGCAAAAATCTTCTATATATAGCTTGCGCAGAGAAAAGGGATGATTTGAAAAGGGTAAAGACTACTAATCTGTTTCCTCTTCATATACTACTTTAAGAACAAAATATTCGATTCCTGTGGATTTCAATTTTTCAAAGATTTCCTCAAATTCACTAAGATCATTACCCTCCGGGTAATCATAGGCTGTAATTATATGTGTATCATTATTATAAAATTCTACATCTAATGATATAAATACATACTCTTCTGATTTAAATAGTTCTTTACCCACGTTTAATAGGAAGAATCCTACTTGGTTTGCAAAATCCGCAGATGATTCAAATTGTCCTAAAGATAATTCTACTTTAGCAGCTTCATGGCTATACATCAGCTTATAAGCAGCTCTCCTGACTTGGTTTAACATTTCAGAATACATCTTTTCATTCATTGTTTTTTTGTTATTATAAAATTTAAAAAGAAGCAAATCTTCTATATCTGAAGAGTGACTTGAACACTCACGGGACTTGCCCAGGTTATCTTAAGTAACCACTGTCTACCATTCCAGCACTCAGATTTAATTTCACCACTGCGAAGCGAGGGTTTATCTATACTTATATTTTCTGGCTCTATGAAATACCGCTAGCTATATTTATTTTCTTTTTCTGTATAGAAAAATACAGAAGTATGAATATGTCTTTATATAAATTTTTATTCTTATTCTTATTCTCTAAATGATCTAATGAATCTGATTATCTATTATTTATCCTTATTTTTTAAATGACCGAATACATGACAGTCATGTAAATAATACATTCTCTAATAAATTTAATACAGATTATTATGTTGATTTATTCCTGCATGCAGTATTTCACAGAAGCATGTCAGAAAAAGACTTTAGGGCTAAAGTGACTTGAACACTTATAATTACTGTTATGAGCAGTACACTTTACCTATTAAGTTATAGCCCTACGCGGGTACAGGATTTGCACCCATAGCTTTCGGGCATGAGCCGAATATGTTATCTATTACACTAACCCGCTATAGACTAGACAGGGATCGAACCTGCGATGGTAGCATTGAAAGAGCTATGTCTTACCACTTGACTACTAATCCTTTTTAGGAATAGCAAGCCCAATGCAAGTATCGCACTTGCTTCTATTGATTACAAAACAATTGCATTACTTTTATGCTAATCAGGCGTTTATTTTTGAATGATATATTTATAAATAGTAATTTATGAAATTAGTACTTTATTCTTAAAAATCTCAGGATTCGTACGGATAAAGCCTATAAAGAGCTTATATAGCTCTTCGTAATAATCTATTACGCATATTTAAGAAATATCTTAAGATAAGCTTCGTGCCTATATGCTTTCAGCACTTATCTTTAACCAACTTAGCTTTCCTGCCGTGCCTATGCTATACATTTATCTTAGTGAAAGAAACATCCCTATGTATAAAAATACAGATATAAATGTAGCTTGCGCATTATTTATATTTAATATTTGGGCACATAGACAACAGGTAAACCATAGATTAGTAACTATTATTTAACCCTTTTACAAGTTTAATTCTTCCTGTTCCTTTCGTACAAAAGTTAGTTCTTATTATATTCTAATTCCCCCTAGAAGATAGAAACCATACTGTCTCACGACGTATTTAACCCAGCTCATGTAACTTTTTAATCGACGAACAGTCGCACCCTACATAGTTCCTGCATCCATGAGGATAAGTTAAGCCGACATCGAGGTGCCAAACCGCGCACTCATTTTGTACACTCTTGCGCAAATTAGCCTGTTCTATGTGTTATCATAAAGAGCGCTATGCCCCTATTTCCATTTTTTTCAAAATGGTTCAGACTATGTCTTCATTTTTATTTTATATATATTTTTTTTTAGTATGCCTATACTATACAACCAATATAATAATTAGCTAGTTATTTACCACCTATTCAACCTTTTACTGCAAAAGCTCCAATACGACGTTTTGATTTAGTTATTGAATAAGTTACATTTGATTTAGAATTACCTCTAAACAAAACTGAACTTAAACCTTTAAAAGAAGAATCTATATTTTTCAATCCACCTTTTCATTTTAATGAATATATAGATCTATCCGCTCTATAACGTTTAGTTAATCTTCCTTTAACTTCTAATCTTATACCTCCCATATTTTTGTATCCAACAGAATCGTAGATTTTATTATGGATAGCGCTAGCTGCGTTTTCCACTGTATTCATACGGTATATTCCTACTGACTGCGGAGCAGCCTGAGTTACTAATAAATTAGATAGATTATTATGTGTGATATTAGAGATTATTTTTAAATCTTTATGTACTGCTTCGAAGCCGCTGGTATTATTATGTGATGCAAGCAACCCATTACCTTTAGATCTTTCTTTAATAGTATTTACATTAGGTAAATATGCTCTATTTAAAATACTAAACATATTTTTAATATAATTTATTCTTTTTTTTCTCATTTTTAATGCTAAAGCATTAGTAAAAAGATCTGTATTATATGCAACAGATTTTAAATTAATTATATTATATTCTATATTCTTTCCTATAATTTTATTAAGTATATTACTTAATACAGGTAAAAATATTGAATTATTAAATTTATATTGATTAAGAGAATATAATAAATCATATTTTCTTAATAATCTTAGATGTTTTCTTGCGTATTTATTAAGAATAATACCTCAAACTTTTTTTAAATAAAGATTTTTGAATTTTATAAATTTATTTACATATTGTAATTTATATTTTATAAATTCTTTTTTTCTTATTACATCGTTTATAAATATACGATCGCTAGCTGCATATTTATGTTTATTTAATATATTATAAATTTTATGTATATTATTTCTATATAATAAAAAATAACGTTTAGCTATTAATCTTTTACTTATTTTTTTGTTTATTTTTAAGTATTTTTTTTTTAATACATTTTTTTCTCTATTTATGGTATACAAAGTAATTATTGCTTTACTATTAGTATGTTTAATTTCTGCATTACTTACATGTATTCTTCTTAACAGATTACGTCTTCTTTTAAGTAATATAAATTTAGATCCTGTGTATTTATTATCTTTAAAATATAAATTAAAATAACCTTTTATTATTTTATTAATATTTAAATCATTAACCGGTATATTTTTTAATGTGTTTTTATTAAAAGAATATATAGTATTTTTTCATTCTTTAGAAAAAGAAGGTAAATATTTGGTCATTCCCACATCTCCTAATTTTCTTTTTAAAAGTATTGTTTTAGAATTTTTTCTTAAATTATTATTAAAAATTGTAGCGCCAGCGCGCATTTTTGTATTATTATTTATTATATTTGATTTCATATGTAAGCTATATATTATTTGTTTTATTTTTTTTTTAATATATATATAATAAAAATGTTGGGTGTTAAAAAGGATTATTGTTTATTGCATATAACTCACCTTATAGTCGTTGAACGTTTTTATCTTATAATTTATGCTAAGATAAATTTCGCTTCAAATTTACTGATAGCATAGCTTGCGCTATTTTATCGCACAGTAATTTTTGAAATTTACCCAATTTATTTATTAATTATTCTATTTATGTGCTTGCTTTATTTCATAGAAGTATTTCATGCACGCTATACTTTTTTTTTATTATATAAAAAATAAGCATGCAATGCTTATACATGTTCCATGAAAGTTATACAAATATTGTATGTAAGCATACAACATAAAATAAAATATTAAAGGACAAACATCCCTAGCGTAGCTTTTCCAATAATCCAAGATCTTTCCTTGTTGCATCTTGTGATCCTATGCCCTGCTTACGCAACTGTAAGATTTGTTGATAATCAAACAGTAAGGCAAGATTAAGCCGTTGAGCTTTTTAGATATTTTAAACATAACTATTATATTGATAATAGTTAAAAAACATTAGTCACTAAGTACATAATGTTTTTAATTATCTCTAATTTCTATATAGTGAAAATCCTACCTTTTTTTAAATATATATACAACTAATGTACATATAAATAATTTTATATGATTAAAAATAGTTAAACTACCTTAAATCGCAAACAAAATAATTTTAAATTATTAGACACTCCTGTTTACTCTTTACAGGGTCTGTGCCCCACATAAACTGTCCCCTAGCGATAGTTCCTTACCAAAGGGTACTTATATTATAAAAATAAGCTGAACTAGGTTGATTTACTAAAATGATTTTTTTATAGCCATAGCTATAAACATCTCATAATCCTAAACCAATTCATTCATATGAAAAAAAAATAAAGGATTCTCATTGTCATCTAGTCAATTACCTTATAATCTGAAAATTGTTTATCATACTCTATAATTAGTGACAGTAAAGCTGCATAGGGTCTTCTCGTCTAACTAGAGGTAAACTGTATCTGCACAGCTATTCCAATTTCACTGAGTCAATCATAGAGACAGCTGTTGTATCGTTACATCATTCATGCAAGACCGCATTTAACGGCCAAGGCATTTCGCTACCTTAGGACCCTCACGTTAAGGCCGCCTTTAACCGGGGTTTCCGTCTACATCAGATATTAGTATATCCAATTATATCTGTTAACCAGCCGGCACCGGGCAGACATCACACTCTATACTTAGATTTTTAATCTTTCAGCAAAGTGCTGTGTTTTAATTAAACAGTCGTACAACACTATTTCATGCTTCTTCCTCTTTACTTGATATTAATCAAGAATAATGAGCTCTCCTTATCCCGAAGTTACGGTAGTCAATTTGCCGAGTTCCTTTATGATTGTTAGCTCATTTACGCCTTCGTATTCTCTACTAGCTTACTTGTTTCAGATTCTAGGTACGGTTACTTTTCATTTATATACATATATATATATATAAATATATTACTATTTTTCCAGTACATTTTTCACTTAAAATGTCGTCCTTAGTAATAAAGATTATCTCATCGTTTAAATCTTTAGATAATATAAACTTAGAGGCCGTTACTTAATTACATCCATAAGCTTTAGGCGGAAAATTTTCTTTTAGTTACTCATGTCACCATTATCGCTTGAGTTAAATTTTGGCAGTTTTGCATGCGTGCATATTTTTAAGGCTTCGTAAGAAGTACACATAAAAAATCAGCATGCCCACACATAATTTCATTTAAAAAATAAAAATCATAATTCAGCTCAACGTTCTGCTACCCCATTTAATTATAATAAATTTATTATTATAAATTATCATGGACAAGGTTTCGGTATATTGTTTAGATCCGGTAAATTTTCGATGCTTTTAAAACTTAACAAGCGCTCTGTTACGAGGTCATAAAATTATGGCTGCTTCTAAGCCTATCTCCTTGTCGACTTTAATAAAAACCTTCTTAATTTCACTCAACAAATAATTTAGGAACCTTAACTCTTGTTCTGGGCTGTTTCCCTTTTGACATACAACCTTATCATTCTATGTCTGATAATTTAAGATATATCTTTGCCATTCCGAGTCTGCATACTCACGGATAAAATCTTCATGATCCCCCCATTTGTACAAAATAAAACATTTAATGTCTTGTCTGAGATTAAATTCTGTACCTGCTAAGATATTATACTTAAATTGCCTACTATTATAGGTTTCGCAGAAAACCAGCTATCCTGGTCAGTATTGTCTTTCACTACACCTACCATAATTCTTCCGAGATTTATGCTACAATCATCGGTTCGGACTTTTATAATCCTGATTATGGTAAAATCACCAGGCTTCGGGTCTAACTTTAGACACTTTACGTTATTTTAACGCTCGGTTTAACTACGTCTATTCTCGCATCTAATGTTAACTTGGTGACCCATTATGCAAAAGGTACGTTCTAACTTTTTTAATTTTCCGAACTGCTTATAAAATCACTATTTTTCTTTTAGTTCCCTCACGGTACTTTTCACTATCGCTTATATATTATATTTAGCCTTTGAGGAAGGTTCCCCATTTAGTTTAAACAGTTTATTAACCATTTTACTTTTTAGGCTTATCTATTTTAGCTCACGCTAATCATAGAATCTCTTTTGATTTCTTTTCCTAAAGTTACTAAGATATTTCAATTCACTTCGTTTATTATTTAATTTCTCTTAGAGTTGATATATATCATATACATGTATATAAATAATTCTCTTTAATATATAGCTTAAATTCTATAATAATTTCTTTCCATACTTGTATAAATTATATAAACATCATTAATGCTTAATTTATATAATTATAATTTATATATCAAGTATAAATAGTATAAAAATATTTTGTTATTTTTATAATATATTATATTTTTATTTCTTTTTGGCTTTTCTTTTTCTGTATAGAAAAATACAGAAACATTCACGCCTGTGTATGCATGTATGTTTACACATACAGAGACTATACACTTATTTCTTCAAATTAATGAATGTTATTGCCTTATAAGGCTATTATGAGAGTATTATTTTGTTAGCTATATTTTTTATATGTGCTATGTAATAAAGCTATTCAAAAAATCAGCACACAAAAGTACATCAACATAATATTTAACTATCCTCAAAATTTCATTTTGATTCAAAGTTTATCTCTAATAATTCTAAGTATCGGATTATCATGATTCGAACATAACTAGTCTTCGTCCCAAACGAAGTGCCTACCCAAGCCGGCCCTAATCCGTAATATACAAATATATATTTGAGGCTGTTGAAACATATAGAAGCAATGCATACAGATGTGCTTCTTTTCTTTTTCTGTATAGAAATACAGCTAGTCAGCCACCCTTAGTGCTATGAAATAAAGCTACAGTTATACCTACCAATAAGCAGCAAAGCAGCCTTAGCTTTAACAAGAGTACTTGGACTTGAACCAAGAATTTGAAGGTTGAAGCTTCCTATTTTGCCAATTAAACTACACTCTTCAGAGAATATCCGATTTGAACGGATGTGGTTAGAATATAACCTAATAAGACTCAAGCTTACCGCCTTAAACCGCTCGGCCAATTCTCTTTATCAATATTTAGCTTGCTTCGTAATTTAGGTGAGCTAAAGCTATATGTGTGTGTTTATTTATAAATAGTTTAGTTTGATATGTAAGCTGTCAATCTGTGTATATGTAAACATACTTTTACACAATACATATTCTATGGAGGCAAAGTATGCTTCTGATTTTTATAGCTAAAGCCATAAAAAATATAGCTAATAGTATATTTTCATAATAATATGTTCACCAATTCATGCTAATTCCTCAGCGGATCGAACGCTGATATCATTCTTATCAAAAATGCACTCTACCATTTAAGTTAAGGAATCTTATTTACACATATATACTTATAATATTTATATAGGTGCATACTTCTTTTCTTTTTCTGTTTACACACACACACACGCAAGCCAGAAGAAAAAATGTACTTTATCTATTTAAGATAATAATATTGAAAAATGAAGGATTTGAACCTTCAACTTATTGTGTGTAAAACAATCGCTCTACCATTGAACTAATTTTTCTTTTTTCACCTTTAATTGTTATTATTATAGCCCCCACCATTGCTAATAGTAATATAAAACTTGCCATAAATATTCACATATTATAACTTGTATATAATATGTTACCGATAGCCGAAATATGACTAGTTTCTGCCATATTTCCATCTCAATTACTACTTGAAACGAACATAACGTTTGCATTATTTATATTTATATTTTTATTTATATAATTTACTACATCAGTGTACTTATTTCAAGGCAAGTAGTAAATTATAGTATTTAATTTATTACTGTAATTATTTAATATTGCCATATAATATGGTAATAATTGGAATAATGTAAAATTAGTTAATAATGTTATAAATAACCCTAAAGGGATACTATTTTTATTATTACTTTGTAATTCACTAGTTCTAATATTTATTAACATTAATATGAACAAGAATAATATTGATACTGCTCCGATATAGACTATTAGATAAGATAGACCAATGAAAGTCAAACCTAATAATATTAAATATACAGCTATGCTTGCAAATAATCCAATTAAGAATATAATTGAAATTATAGGGTTTTTATTTATTATTATTGCTATACCGCACAATAAAGCCATTATGCTTATTAGATCCAAAGAACCAGTTAAATAACCATTAGAGAAAATCTCATAAACTGTCACGAGTTGATCCATTATTTATTTTATTTTACCCTTAAAGGTTTTCTTTTAAAAATAGGATATATTTCTTTGATATATAGCTATATATTTATCACTATAAATATAATAAGTAATAATCTTAAATATGTAACATTATAATTATGATAAAGTTAAAATACGGTTAGTCAGGATCGAACTGACGCAAATCGAGTGGAAATCGACAAGTCTACCAATTAACCTATAACCGCTAATATCGCAGTACTTGCATAATAAAGTTTCAATAATATTCTGAAAATTTTAGCATAGCGCTAGCGCATGCTTTTCATGCTTATTTTTTATTTTTATTATTCTTTTTATTTTTATTATTATTTTTCTTCTTTTCTTTTTCTATACAGAAAAAGACAGAACATATATATTTTTGTACAATAACTTATATTAAGAACCTCAATAGTACATAGACACATATAAGAATAATCAAACTACGTCCACAAAATGTCAGTATAATATTCCAGCTTCATAACCAACATGATGATGATCTGTTAAATGATATGAACTTATTCTTCATAAAGCTACTGCTAAAAATATTGTACCTATAATAACATGGAATCCGTGGAATCCTGTACCAAAGAAAAAACATGTTCCAAATACACCGTCACTGATAGTAAATGAAGAAACACTATATTCTACTCCTTGAAAGAAAGTAAATATTAGAGCTAATAAAACTGTAAATATAGATCCGTATAAAGCTCCTTTTCTGTCACCTTTTATTAAAGCATGATGTGCGTAAGTAACTGTAGCCCCACTTGATAATAAAATTACTGTATTAAGTAATGGTAATTCAAATGGATTTACAGGGTCTATACCCATAGGTGGTCATTGTGCACCTAATTCTACGGTAGGTGTTAAGGCACTATGGAAGAATGCTCAGAATATAGCTACAAAGAATAAACCTTCTGATACTATAAACAAGATTACACCTAAATTTAACCCTTTTTGCACGGCTAAAGTGTGATTTCCTAAATATGTACCTTCAGATACTATGTCTCTAAATCATAAAGACATTGAAGCTACTAAAGAGAAAAGTGAGAAATAGAATATTATATAACTATTACTAAAAGAATGCATAGATAAGGCCGCATTTACTGTTAAAGCAAATAAAGATATGCTTGTATAAAAAGGCCATGGTGAAGGAGACACTAAATGAAACGGATGATCTTGAAAATTACTTCTTACCAAATTGGTCATAGATATTATGTTTTATTTTATAGCTTTACACAGCATATTTTAAGCCTCTAAGGTGAATCGAACATCTATCATAATATTAACAGTATTATGCTCTACCGTTGAGCTATAGAAGCATTTTATATGATTGTTCTACTTATAGTTTATCTTGTATAAGACGGCTTCTTATATCCATCCATATTTAGACATAAGTAGAACAGGTTGATATACACACGGAAAAGAGGTGAATCGAACACCTAAATGTAAAAACATAATACATAGCAAGTATCTTACCCTACCATTGGAAACTTTTCCCTACACCGAATTAGATCAGAATCGAACCGACATCTACTTCCGTGACAGGGAAGTCCTTTACCTATTTAAGTTACTAATTCTAGGAGACAAGAGATTCGAACTCTTAAAAGCTATAGCTATTGAGTTTACAGCTCAACCCTTCTTGCCAATAAAGGAACCCTCCTTTATATAATATGTGCTTTAGTTTTGCTTCAGTATTTCATAGAAATTCTATGAAGTGCACATATATATGCTGGTTATGTAAAATAACCCATCACATATATAGCTATACTTTACACATAAACTAGGCATTCATATACTATATGTTTTTATTATGGTTAAAATTAATTAATCCCGTGCAACTTCCACTACACGAACCGTATTTCGACTTAACACTAATTAGAGCCACGCATACGAAGATTCCCAATAAAAGAATATATAAAACTTACTTGTTTTTTTTACTTATTACTAAGAAAGCAAACTTATTGCGCATGCTCCTTTCAGCATGTGACGAGTGGTTAGTACCAATCCAAGGTCTATTCACCGTGACATGGTGATTCACGATTACTAGTAATTACTTATTCATATAGTCGAATTTCAGACTATAATCCTTAAAATTTATATCCTATTTTTTGAGATTAGCTTAAATTCACATTTTTGCATCTCTTTGTTTAGGTATATGTGGCACGTCTATAGCCCACAATATCAAGGCCATGATGACTTGTCTTTGTCCCCTTTCTCTTTCCAAATTTTCAGGATCGAATGCTTTATCGTAATAGCTGTATTAAGCTTACAAAAATAAAGCCAGGGATTACGTTAATTTCATGGAAACCACAGTTTCACAACATTAACTGGAAACAGCCGTGCAACTCCTGTAATAAAATTATTCAAATTGTGGTAAGGTTTTTCGTGGATCATCGAATTAAACAACATACTTCACTACTGGTGTCAGAAACGGTCTAGTGATTTCAGTTCCTGCGTTGCCACATTACTCTTGAGGTGAAATGCTTACACTTTCATTTATAGACCAAATAATTTTGAATATTTATAATTTTTTGCAAAGTTGCCAATTCAGGCGCTTTTATAATATATAAACATTAAATTTAGATCTGACCTATGGCATTCATCATTTACTGCAAAGACTACTTGGGTATCTAATCCTGTTTGTTCTCTGTGCCTTCGTCCTTCAACGTCAGTTTCTACATAGAGGGCTGCCTTCGCCTTTACAGAGTCCCTTTGGTATCACGAAATTTCATCTCTCCTCCTCAAGTACTGCCCTCTTACATAAAACTCTAGTCAAGTACTAACATTATAGAAGATATATTGACCGTCTGGGTACCCTTTAAACCTAATTAAGATGAATAACACTAGTCTCTTACGTATTACCGCGACTGCTGGCACGCAATTAGTCAAGACACGATATATATACTGTCATTATCAATATATAAACAAAGCTTCATTCAATTCTAATAGAATTTTATAAAAATAGAAATATTAATTACTATTAATTATAAAACTTGCCACTTCTCCAAGTTGCCAGTTCAGCCGTTAGGCCATTGACCAAGATTCCTCACTGCTGTACTAACTTGCATTGGGGTTTTTTCAGACCCAATGTGGTCGATCAACCTTTCAGCTTCGACTACGAGAGTCTAAGGCTAGTTAAGTCATCACCTTAACTACTACCTATCTCGAAGATATTTATTATCCTCTTAAAGCGGAAATATAAAGAAGGGGTAGGGACGATTTATGAATCATCCGATTTGTTTCTTTTCATCCCTCTTATTCCTTTATTTATTATGAAGGATTTACCTTCACTTTAAGGCCGGCGAAGAATATCATTATACTCACCTGTACACCACTTTTTAATTATATATGCCTTATATTTACATATAGGGTAAGTACAATTAAAACGTACGATTAGCATGTGTCAAGCACTTGGACAGCATTCAATCAGAGCCATCACCAAACTCAACTTTTATTTTTGTCGATATAGAACTATCCTATATCTCTTATCGATCTAATTTAATTAAGCACTTACTTGTGCCTAGGAATAAGGATAATTTAAGCTACATAATGTTAAAATGGCTAAATAATTTATTGGTCCATAAAAATACTATAATTTTTTACCGCTATATTTTATAGCTATATTTTTTTTATATACATACTTCTTTTCTTTTTCTGTATAGAAAAATACAGAAATAAAGCTGTAGCTTGCACACTAAAAAATAAGCATGAATACACAAATGTGCATACTTCTGTATTTTACCTTTAGGTAAAATAAAAGAAATATAGCACTACTCTTTTATGAGATATATATTGCGTATTTAATTATATAAATAATTTTATATTATTTTCTCTTTACGTTATTATATAACTTGAGTTAATTCCTTTTGAATTAATAGGATTTTTATTGTTATTGTTCCCTAACTTTCCTAAATATTATCACTTATAAAATGTATATATGTGCATGCTTATATGAAGCGCGTATATGTCTAAGTATAGTCTCCTCAAAATAAGGTATGTTTTACCAAGACATACTTAGCTGAAATACAGCTAGCTAACATTTTTATTAATGTAAATCTAAACCATCTTTTATATAAGAAGAAGATAACACTACAAACACTTGTGCTTGAATAAATGCTATTGCTAATTCTAAACCTGAGAAAGCTATAATAAATAATAAAGGTATTAATCCTAAAATAAAGAATATAAATCCTGAATTCATTATATTATAGACAAAACCACTTAATATACTTAATAGCATATGTCCCGCAGTTATGTTAGCTGCTAATCTTAAACCTAATGACACATTTCTAGCTAAATATGAAATAAATTCAATAGTAACTAATAATGGTAAAAGAGCTAAAGGACAACCGGCTGGTACTAATAGTGAAAAGAATTTTAAACCATGTTTTTGGAATCCTAAAATAGTTGCACCTAACACTATTGTGAAACTAAGAGCAAATGTTAATGCAAAATGACTTGTTGAAGCAAAACTGTAGGGTACCATTCCTATTAAATTATTCATTAATATAAATATAAATAATGTATATATAAATGGGAAATAGATTTGACCATTTTTAGGGTTTATTTGGTTTGTAACTATACTATGTATAGTAACATATAAAGATTCTTGAGCTATAGATCAGTTATTACTAACCAATTTGTTATAATTAGTTGAAACTATACTTAAAGTTAATATAATTAAAGCTCCTATTGTTAAATAGAATCCTATGTTAGTTAAAGATAAATGTAAGTTACCGCCTAAAACTTCTAAATTTAATATATCTCTTATTTCAAATTGATCTAAGGGACTTCTTATTACTGTGAATAAATTCTGTGTTTCTGTAGAAAACATCTAGTAGTAATATTACTACTATTATATAAAAATCTTAAAATAGCTAATTATTTGCAAAAAATATATATAGACTTAACCTGACTTAACTCTAGCTTGCTGCCGATTTTTTTTGGAATGGCTGCTTTATTACATAACACATATAAAAAAAGATAGCTAAGCAAGTTAAGCAATTCTTTAGAATATTATAAATATATTTTACTGGAGGCTTGCTTTGCAGCACAAGAAAGTTATTTCTTTAATAATATAGATTTATCTGTAGTGTATTATATTTTATTAATAAACATACGTGATAAAAATAAACGTACTATTCTTGGTAATATGTATTTAGATAATACATATAAAATAAATACTATTATTGCAAAAGCAAATATTATTTCATTCATATAATAAAATGGTACTAATTGAGGCATATTTATTTTTGTTAAATTTGATTATAATACGTGCTCTCTGCATCACTCGTAGGGAAAATAAAAGTATATATATATTTTATATATTTATATACTATATATTAAACTATTCATAGAATAATCTAATACGTTTAATATTAAAGAAGGGTATATACCAAATACTATAGTAAATAATACTAATATAAATAGTAAAATAAATTCTCTTTTGTTTACATCATATATACTTTCTTCTATAAATTTAGTGAAAGAACCACCAAAAGATATTCTGTTAAACATATATATAGTATATGCAGCAGAGAATACTACAGAAGAACAAGCGAAAGCGCCTAATACTGGTAATCTTTCTATTATACTATAAAGTGACATAAATTCTCCTAGGAAATTTAAAGTTAATGGGGCACCACAATTACCTAAGGCAAGTATAAAGAATAGTATTACAAATATAGGCATTAATTGAGTAACTCCTCTATAGAAATATATTAATCTAGTTCCTGTTCTATCATATAATACTCCACCTGCACATATAAATAAACCACTAGATACAAATCCATGAGCTAATCCTAATATTATACTTCCTTCTAATCCTTGTATAGTATTACTAAATATTCCTATTAAATAAACTGAGGCATGACAAACTGAACTGTATGCTATTAATTCTTTTACATCTGTTGTTCTTAATGTACTAAAACTGGCGTATATAATAGTAATAACAGCTATAGTAAATATAACAAAAGTATAATCTAAAGAAGCTTTAGGTAATATAGGTAATATTAATCTAAATATACCATATAAACTTAATTTTAATACAATAGCCGCTAATACTATACTTCCTCCTAATGGAGATTCAACGTGGGCTTTTAATAATCAATTATTTAAAAATATTGTAGGTGTTTTTACTGCAAATGCTATAAATATTCCTAGAAATAAAAATATTTGAGTTTTATATTCTACATTTAATTTAAATAAAGTATCAAAATCTGTACTACCCATTATAGAAGATATGCTTAATATAGATAACAATAAAAATAAAGAACCTCATAATGTATATAAGAATAAATAATAACTAGCACTTACTTTATTATCTGATCCGTATAAACCTATTAATATAAATAATGGGGGTAGTATACTTTCAAAGAAAATATAGAATAACATTATATCTAATGCCATAAAAACTACTAATAATAAAGATTCTAATAATAACATTATTATTAAATAAGATTTGACATTTTCTTTTATAGAATCTCAATTAGATAATAAGGCTATAGGCATTATTATTGTAGTTAATAATATAAAATATATTGATATACCATCTACACCTAAATAAATATCAAATAATTGAACATTATAATGCTCTTGTACGTACTGGAATTGATTAGTACTATTATTAAATAAAATAAATATCACTAATGATATAATTAAATTTATTATACTACTTGTTAATGCTATAGTTTTAGCATATAGCTCTGAATTTTTTTTATACGAGCCTATACTAGCGACAATTAATGTCCCTAATACAGGTATTGTTATTAAAGATGATAATAACATTTATATTAAATATGTGCATGCTTTGCCAGCAGACATTAAAAATAATTGTCACCTATGGTCATGCGTGTCATGGCTTTAAGAATAATTTTTATGCTGCTTAGGAAAAATACAGCAAGCTAAAGCTAAAGCTAAAGCTATGCGTGCTCCTATTAAGCACATATTTTAATACTAGTGGGCTAGCTTGCTATACTAGAGATATTGTAGATTTGAACTACAATTGTGACGGCCGTAACATCAAGTTTTACCATTAAACTAATATCCCTTACTAAGTTATTTTAAACTTATTTTTATTATCTGCTATTCCACTCGACGTGTAGCTTTATTTCATAGCACACAGATACTAGTAATAATTAAAACATATTTACATTAACTACAGGCATTCCAAATATATATAATAAACAAGGTATTAACACTATAAATGCGAATAAAATAGGTAATAAAACAGTTCAACAGAAAGACATTAGTTGATCAAAACGTATTCTAGGGAATGAAGCTCTAACTCATATAAACACAAATACCATTATTGAACTTTTTATACCTAAAGTTACACTAGATAAAAATCCTTCTATAGCTGAACTAGTTAAAATTTCTCTTAATTTAAAATATTCTAAAGATGTAATCCATTTAATATCAAAAATATAAGCATATATATAATTTAATAAATCAAATCAATATATAATATCAAATTGTAATAAATAACCACCTAAGAATAAAATACTAGTAAATATACACATTAAAACAATACTGGCATATTCAGCTAAAAAGAAGAATACAAATACAACAGCGGCGTGTTCTGTCATAAATCCACTAACTAGTTCAGATTCAGCCTCGGCCAAATCAAATGGGGCTCTGTTAGTTTCTGCTACAGAACCTATAAAGAAAATTATAAGTATACAGAAAAGAGGTAAGCCTAATCAAACTATTTTTTGGAATTGAACGTTTATATTTAAATTTAAACTATTAGTTATCATTACTATAATTAATAAAACAGAACTTAACACTAATTCGTAACTAATTAACTGAGCTGTACTTCTTAAAGATCCTAAGAAAGCATATTTACTGTTAGCACTTCACCCTGCTAATAAAATTCCATAAGTAGCTAATCCTGAAACAGCTAACATATAAAATATACCTAAGTCCATATCACCTAAAGATAAACCAGGCCCATAAGGAACGACAGCATAACCTAGTAAAGCGAACACTAATGTAACTATAGGACCTAAAAAGAATAATATTACATTAGCCTGTGTAGGGGCTACATATTCTTTTAATATTAATTTTAAAGCATCCGCAAAAGCTTGTAATAAACCATAATAACCTACTGCATTAGGACCTAATCTTCTTTGCATGCTTGCCATAGTTTTTCTTTCTGCGACTGTTACATAGGCTACTACTAATAAAGCAGGTAACATTAATATTATAGTTTCTATAATTGAAATAATCGTGGTAGAATATTTCATATTTTTTTTATATTATTTTTTTTTCCTTAATTAATATTATATGTAGGCTTATATTGGTTAGCAAACCTATTTTATATAAGCATGTCTACCTAAATAAAGGGCTACAATATATTTTATTTAATCTTATAATAATGATTATCCTGAATTTTTTTTTATTTTTATATTTACTTGATTGCTTGCTTGAACAGGTATATAGTATGTATATATATTTATTATACTTACCGTTGTTTAATAGAATAACCTGCTCAATTTCTAAACGCTTCTTTTCTTTTTCTTTTTCTGTATAGAAAAATACAGAAATAGCAGCTATAGATTAAGCATAATCATTATTATGAAAAGGGAGCAAATTTAGCCAAAAAATATGTTTTATTTTTACTTACTAAATATTATTTTACCTCTTATCCCATCTTAGAGTCGAACTAAGATCTTAATATTAGAAGTATTCTGCTCTGCCATTGAGCTAATGAGACTTATTTACATATATATAGTTATAATGAACTTTTTTACTTTATATTTTTTTATGTTGACTGGGTGCTCTATTTACTTATATAGATACATGCCCAGCCCACAATCGTATTATGTGCTAGCTTAAAAGCCAGTCTTACATATATATATGCTATTTAAAAATTAAATCTATAACGTACTGCATGCATGTATGTTTACACACACACGCAAGTAGCCTAAAATAGAATTTATACCTTGTAAATGAAAATTAGCTTTGTAAAGGTAAACTTACAAATGCATGAGGTTTAGGTGGGCTTGATAATCCTCATTCTAAACTACTGTAACATCTATTTAAGTTAGCTTGTAGTACGTCAGTATAGAATCCTGGAGTCAATCAAGGATTTCTAGAAGCCACTTTTCCTTCTACTAATTGTAGATATATAATATATAAGAACAATCAAGCAGATATAACACTTACTAAAGATCCAATACTACTAATTAAATTTCAACCTGCAAATGCATCAGGGTAATCACTAATTCTTCTAGGCATACCTTGTAACCCTAAGAAATGTTGAGGGAAGAATGTAAGATTAACTCCTATGAATAAAAGTCAGAATTGTACTTTAGCTAAGTTTAAGTTATAATTTAAACCTAATATCTTCGGTATTCAGAAATATCATCCTGCAAACATTGCGAAAACAGCACCCATACTTAATACATAGTGGAAATGTGCCACAACATAATATGTATCATGGAATGCAATATCAAGTGAAGCGTTAGCTAACACAACACCACTTAATCCTCCTATTGTAAACATAAAGATAAACCCTAAAGCAAATAACATAGATGGTGTCAATTTAATAGATCCTCCATAGCAAGTAGCTAATCATGAGAATATTTTAATTCCAGTAGGAACTGCAATTATTAATGTAGCAGCTGTAAAATAAGCTCTTGTATCAACATCTAATCCTACAGTGTACATATGATGAGATCATACTATAAATCCCAAGATTCCAATAGACATCATAGCATATACCATTCCGATATAACCAAATATTGGTTTATTTGAGTTCACAGAAACAGTTGTACTAATTATACCAAAACCTGGCACAATTAATATATAAACTTCAGGATGACCGAAGAATCAGAATAAATGTTGGAATAATATAGGGTCACCACCACCAGCAACTTCAAAGAACGATGTGTTAAAATTTCTATCTGTTAATACCATAGTTATACCACCAGCTAACACAGGTAATGATAATAATAGTAATACTGCAGTAATAGCTACAGCTCACCCAAATAGTGCTAATTTATGTAATCTTATTCCTGGTGTTCTCATATTAACGATAGTAGTTATAAAATTTATTGCTCCCAATAAACTACTTACACCTGATAAATGTAAAGCAAATATAGCTAAGTCTACACTAGGACCACTATGACTCTGTAATCCCGCTAAAGGAGGGTAAAGTGTTCAACCTGTTCCAACTCCACCTTCAATACAAGCAGAGAATATTAATAATAGTAAGCTAGGGGGTAATAATCAGAAACTTATATTATTTAATCTAGGGAATGCCATATCAGGTCCACCAACCATTAAAGGCATTAAGAAATTACCAAATCCTCCTATTAATGCAGGCATAACCATAAAGAATATCATTAAGATAGCGTGAGCTGTAATAATACTATTATATAATTGATTATTAGAAATAAATTGAACACCTGGTCCACTAAGTTCTAATCTTATTAAAACTGAAAAGGCTGTACCTAATAACCCAGAGAAAAGGGCAAATATCAAGTATAATGTACCTATATCTTTAGCGTTAGTAGAATTAAATCATCTTTCAAAACCCATAGACATTTGAGATTTTAATGTAAGGGAGCAAGTTTCCTTTTCTGTGCGCAAACTAGACAAAATTAGGTAATTATTTGAGTACTTATAGTAAACATAATTTTTCACATAAAAGTTATTAACCAATATTTTTGGTTAATAATTATATCTAGTTATCATTGACTGTTTATACGGTCTTAAAACGTGTAAACATGCGTGCTTTTATATTTTTCAGCCTGGTGTGTATAAACATACATGCATACACAGGCGCTATGCTTGTATTATAAGGTAAAAGCATGTACGCTGATTTGTAATATAGCATGCGTGCGTGCGTGCTTCTATGAAATACAGCAAGCAAGCAGAAAAAGAAAAGCTGATAAACTAAATAAAATTAATATAATAACTGTTGTACTATTATTTCAGGCTAGCTGGCTGGGCTTATAAAGCCTACATGTACACATGAATGCATGTAAACACCACCTTAGCTATATTTTTTTAAGGCTGCGAAGTAGCACATTTCAAAAAATAAGCAGAAATATGCTGGTGTGTGTAAACATTGTGTAAACATACATGCCGCGCTAGCCCTACAATTAAGTACTCCTATATAATAATTTAAACACAAATATTCTGGGAATAAGCTTTGTTGTATGAAACTATATATGAATTTATTGACTCTGTTTTACAGAAGCAGCAAACATACATAACCATACACAAACTAAAATATCTCAGGCTATTTTTATAAAAAGCGCAAATATAGAATAAATATATTCTATAATTCTTTATAGTAACTTATTTGTATTTATAAATATTAGTATTATATATTATTAATAAGAGACTAAAAACTAAATGTGTGTGTAAATATACATGCACACATATGACTTATATAACTAAGATTAAGGAGGAATTGAACCTCAGACAAATGATCTGCAATCACCGTGTAAAACCTTTTACAATCATAATCTTTATCTATATTATTGTCATAACAACAATAATATAGGCTGCTGTATTTCTATACAGAAAAAGAAAAGAACAGCACATAATTATTTATAGCTCTCTGTGTACATGAACTAAGCAACATATACATAGAGAGTTATATAGTAAATAATCAAAATTACCATATAACTAAAGCTAATTTTTAATAAAGAAAATATTATATATTTTTATTATTATTTTCTAAATCCAAGTCTACAAGAGTATTTTCTAATATACTTACAGCTGGTAATATAAATAAGAAATGAGAGAAATATAAAACAGTACTTAATTGTCCTATTTCTATAAATGGAGTTTCCACATGTTTAGCTCCTAATTGCATTAAAAGTAAGAAATTCATCAAGAATACATAGAATACTATCTTGCTTAAAGGTCTAAATTGTAAACCTTTAGTTGCACCTAAATCACTTATAGGTAATAACATTATAATTAATATAGCAGCTAACATAGCTATAACACCTAATAGTTTATTAGGTATTGATCTTAAAATAGCATAGAAAGGTAAAAGATATCATTCTGGTACTATAGCAGGAGGAGTTTGCATAGGATTGGCCATTATATAATTATCACTGTCACCTAACATATTAGGGTAAAAGAATACAAATAAAGATAAAACAAATATAAAAATAAATATAGTAATTAAATCTTTAAATAAGAAATATGGAGCCATAGGCAATCTATCATAGTATACTGGTACACCTAAAGGATTACTTGATCCGGCTGTATCGTGTAATGCTATCATATGCATTAAAACTAATGCGGCTAAGATAAAAGGCAATACAAAATGTAAAGCGAAGAATCTGTTTAAAGTAGCATTATTAACTGAGAAACCTCCTCAAATGAACTCAACTATATCTTGTCCAATTCATGGTACAGCACTTATTAAATTAGTAATAACTGTAGCACCTCATAATGACATTTGACCGTAAGGTAAAACATAACCCAGGAAACCTGTAACTATCATAACTATAAGTATTATTGTACCTATAATTCATGTTAATGTTCTTGGAGCTCTATATGATGCATAATACATACCTCTTCCTATGTGTAAATACACTAAAAAGAAGAAAGCAGATGCAGTGTTACTATGTAAATAACGTATAAGTCACCCGTTGTTCACATCACGCATGATATGTTCTACAGAATTAAATGCTTCTAATACAGAAGGATTATAATGCATAGCTAAAGTAACACCAGTTACAATTTGTATAACTAAACAAAGTAATAATAAAGATCCAAAATTTCATAAATAACTTATATTACTGGGCTGTGAAGCATCTATTAGATAACCATTAGCTAATTTTAGTAAAGGATGATTTTTTAATATTCTCATGGTAATAATTAATAATATATATAATATGTATAAATATACCTATATTGACCTATATAAATATATTTATTTTATATTTTTGAGTGCACTAGCTCTATGCTTTTATTTTTCTATAATATAGCTAAAGCAGTGCTGCTATACTTCATTAGAAGGAACACACACGAACTGCGCAAAGCACGCATAAGGACTAATTAGCCCATGCTAAAACTGTATAATTTACAATGTTATTTATTTAATATAAATTCTTAGAGATACTCTATATAATCCTTTATATAGCCAATACATTACATACTGTTTAGTTTAAGATATAATAGCTTGCGCATACACAAAGAAAAAATATAGAGCAAATTAGCCATATATATGTTATTAAGGCGGGAGGGATAGGTAAATCATAGAATGAATTCGTACTATATCACTTTATCGTTCTAAGAGTATTATATACTAATTAAAATTTATATTAAATACTACATTGGTCTAAGTATATTATATATATCACATATCTGCAAAGCTTAATTCTATTATAGAAGCCACCTATACATATATGTATTATATACTAACTATTATTTATTTTATATGTGCAATTGAACCTATTGAATTAACATTAATTAACATTAATATAGCAACACAAGATATTGTAATAGAATTAACAGTATCAGAAAGAACTGGAACAAAAGTAAATATTGATAAATAAAAACAAATACCTATTAAAATATAAAGAGCATAGTTAGTAACAACCCCATTACTTAAGCTAGAAATAATTTTACTTGATTTAGTTAAAATTACACCAAATCCATAAGGACCTACTGATTCTATACTACCTTTATCTAAAACTTTTGTAGTTTGACCTCCTATTTCTAAAACTGAATTAACAATATATTTATTGTAGAAGAATTCTACTAAGAAACGCTGGTTAAAGAAACCATAAATATAATATCCTAAATTAGATAATTTAAAACTAGATATAATTTTAGGCATAAACTCTGAATATATTACAGCTAATGCTGAGAAAGAAACAGTAAATATAAAAGGAATTAATTTAAAGATAGTTGGCACACCAAATTCAGTATTAATCATTATTTCATTCATAGGGTGAATAAATATACTATTATCTACAAAGAATCCTGAACCTAAACCTATGAATATATCTCTAGTAATATAACCAAAATATATAGAAAATACTGCTAATACAGCCAAAGGTAAACTAATAAATATATCACTTTCATGAGCATTTCTATAATAATTAACCGGTCCATTAGGATTTGTTAAGAAAGTTAAATATATAACTTTTACTGAGTAAAGTGTAGTAAATATAGCACCTATTACTGCAATAATATACACACTAACACTACTAAAATTAAATTGTCCATAAGCAGATTCTAATATAAAATCTTTACTATAGAATCCAGTCATGAATGGGAAAGCCACTAAACTAAGACTAGCTATTAATATAACTGAATAAGTTAAGGGTAAGAATGATATTAATCCACCATATTTTCTTAAATCTTGATTATCAGCCACTGCATGTATAACTGCACCAGCCCCTAGGAATAGTAATCCTTTATAAAAAGCATGATTTATTAAATGGAATATAGCTACATTATAAGAAGATAGACCTATTGCTATAACCATCATACCTAATTGACTCATAGTAGAATAAGCAATAATTTTTTTAATATCCTGTTGAAATAATCCTATAAGAGAACTAAATACGGTTGTAATTGCACCTAATCATAAACATATTAATAATACAGTTGAACTATATTCAATTAAAGGAGATGAACGTATTAATAAATACACACCAGCTGTAACCATAGTAGCAGCATGTATTAGAGCAGACACAGGAGTAGGTCCTTCCATAGCCATAGGTAATCATATATGTAAACCTACTTGAGAACTTTTAGCCATAGCACCTATTAATAAACATATACCTATAATAGTTATAACATTTTCATTCATATAGGGAGCTAATGAGAATACAGCACTATAATCTAAATTACCTAAAGATCATAACATGATAAACATTCCTATCATTAAAAAAGCATCTCCCACTCTATTAGTTAAAAAGGCTGATAGAGAACTTTGATTAGCGGCTATTCTAGTAAATCAAAAACTAACCAGTAAGTATGAACAAACACCTACACCTTCTCATCCTACGAACATTAATAAATAATTATTACCTGTTACTAATATTATCATCATAAAAGTGAATAAACTTAAATAACTAAAAAATCTTTGATTATGAGGATCGTGGCTCATATATCCTATTGAATAAAAATGAACTAAAGAACTAATAATCAACACAGGTATTAACATTGATACTGTTAAACTGTCAAATTGAAAATTTCATGCCATATTAAATGATTCATTGTCTAATCATTTAAATAAATTTATTGAAATAGGGTTATTATTAAATCCTACTTCAAAAAAACTAATTATAGCTAATATTGTAGTAATCATTATACTTAAACAACCTAAAATACGGCTACCTGTAACACCAATTTTTCTACCAAAAAAACCGGATACTATAGAACCTAATAAAGGTAATACTATTATACTTAAATACATTATTTATATTCTATTGCAATACTTCCTCTTAGTCTATAAAAAGCTACTAAAATAGCTAAACCAATAGCAGATTCTGCTCCAGCAACAACTATAATGTATATAGCATAAGTTTGTCCTATTATATCATCAAGATTAACAGAACTTACCAATATTAAGAATGTTATAGATAATAGCATTATTTCTATTGAAATAAGCATTAGTATTATATTTTTTCTATTAAATACAAATCCTAAGATTCCTATTAAAAAAAGTACTAAAGTTAAATTCATATTTTTTTTAGTAAAATTACTAATTATTCGGTGCAGCAATTGTAGCACAGCCCGACTTGCTTTATTTCTGTCTTTTTCTATACAGAAAAAGAAAAGAAGCATGCATGATAGCTTTAGCTATATTCTAAAAAAGATCGGCGGCTTCATAGAACACCACATGGCTGACTTTGTACACAGGCACATATTTAATGATATGTCTATGAAATACTGCATTACTTTGCAATGCACGTATAGTTCTATAGCTATACTAGAGATATTGTAGATTTGAACTACAATTGTGATGGCCGTAACATCAAGTTTTACCATTAAACTAATATCCCTTACTAAGTTATTTTAAACATACTATAATTCGGTATGAATTGTTTACACACCAGCAATATAAACATCAATAAATTCAAGTTTATATTAAACAGAATAAAGTCAATGAACGAATTTATCTATATTTACAGATTCTATAACTATAGGCATTGAGCTATGAAGGATACCACATATTTCTGAACATTGTCCATAGAATACTCCTTCTCTGTTTATGAAGACTGAAACTTGGTTAAGTCTACCTGGGTATGCATCACATTTTATACCTAAAGAAGGTACAGCAAAAGCATGTATTACATCACCAGATGTAATAACAAATCTAATATGTGTTAATTCAGGAACTAATACTCTATTATCAACTTCTAACATTCTTAGTCCACCATCTTCTAAATCAGCATCTGGCACTATATAAGAATCAAATTCTATAAATTCTTCATTAGAATCTATGAAATCAGGATATTGGTAACTTCAATATCACTGATGACCTTCAGCTAAAATAGTCATAGAGGGGTCATTTACTTCATCCATTAAATATAATAATTTAAAAGAAGGGAATGCAATTAATATTAATATAAGAGCTGGAGTTATAGTTCATATTAATTCGATTAAAGTTCCATGATTTAAGTATTTATGCGATATTTGTGTTTTAGTGTATGCAAAATTTCTTACTACAGAAAATAGTATTCATGTAACCCCAAATAAAATTAGCACTAAATAGTACATAATATTATCATGAAGTTCCACTAATCCTTCCATTTGTGGAGTAGCACTATCTTGAAAATATATACCTCAAGGCATAGGTGCGTCAAAATTAATAAATGTATTAAATAATTGTTTCATATATAAATTTTTAATTAAAAATTTCTAATTATATAGCTATATTTTTTAAGTGCGATGCATGCATGTTTACGCACACATCAAAAAATCAGCAGTATTTATGGCTATACTTCTATATTTTATAGAAGCACAGCATACAAGCTTCTCTTCTAACTAGTATATGTCTGCGCTTGCGCAAGCTATGCTATACATAGAAGCCAATACTTATATAATAGAATTGCCACCCGTTATAGGTATCTTATAATATGATAAGGTTCTTACATGTTAATGTGTGTTGAGTGAGAAAAATTATGCCCACAATATAAAATTATGCAACATATAATAATAGTAAAGCCATCATTAAAGCAAATAAGGCTGTTGCCTCTGAAAAAGCAAAACCTAGTATAGAATATGAGAATAATTGATTTTTAAGTGAAGGATTTCTAGCAACACCTAATATTAAACATCCAAATACTACTCCAATTCCTACTCCTGCACCGGCTAGGCCTATAGTTGCTAATCCTGCTCCAATAAGTTTTGATGATTCTAACATTATATTATTAATATATATTTTAAATTATATGGATTGATACTAAAGCTTATTATTGTTTTTATTTGAACTTAGAAATTACAATTTCACAAAATAATATAAACCGTGTCTAGTATTTTATAATAGCTATCTTATATGATAGGTTTTATAAAATCCATAGCTTTATTTCATAGCACACAGCTGCGCATAGATGCATACAAGTACGCACTATTTATATTCAGTAAACATATTTATAAATTTTTTTGATTTATAAAAATAATTATTTGATTGTCTACTATCTATTTTTAAGGCATTTTTACCTAATTCGAATACAAATCCTGCAGTTATTATACCTATAAAAATAAGTACAACTATTAATCCATAAATACCATTTTCATAAACACTAATACCATATGGGTATACTACTAAAATTTCTAAATCTAATAATAGATAAACTAATGCAAATATAAAAAATTTTACACCGAATTGAGTTCTATTTTGACCAAGAAAACTGTGAAAACCACATTCAAAAATACTATATTTTTCTTGATAAGGATTATGAGGAGCAAGTATGAAATTAAGAAGTAAAAAAACTACAGCTAAAATAGCTACAAATACAAAAAGAAAAGTTACACTACTCATTTAATTATTAAATAATATTTGTACCAATATGGTACCCATGCTTAATCATTCTTTGTTCATAAATAAAAATAATAGAATAACAAGTGTAATTGTAGAAATCACAAAAGATATAGGGCTTGATATTGCTATATTTTTATAATTAAAGTCTATTTTTTTAATTACTTTTTTATCTGTGTGTAAACCTGCACCACTTGCATTTAATATATTACCTTTTAATACTAGATTTTCTAATAATGGATTTATTTTATATTCTGGTAAGCTAAAGAACATTTCTTTTACTATACCTAAATAATATACTCCTCCTATAACACTAGTTAATATAGCAACTAAAGATAAGAATATAAGACCTTTATCTAAAGCTGCACTTAATACCATCTGTTTTCCAAAGAATCCCAATAAAGGTGGAACTCCTGCAAATGAGAAGATAGTAATAGCTAAACTTATTGCTAAGAAAGGATTTATATAAAAATAACCTTTTAACTGGCTTATTAATTGTATAGGTGAATTAGTTTTATCCACTAATTCTTCATGCTCTTTATTTTCACTTATATAACAATATAAAGAAAATCCTATAGCTATTAATATAAAGAATACATTAATATTACTTATAGAATATTGCGTTAAATAAAAAATAAATGCCTGAGTAGATTCAACACTAGATATGCTTAATGCTAAAAGTATAAATCCTACATGAGATATTGTACTATAAGCAAACAATCTTTTTATTCTAAATTGAGTTAAACCTACTACAGTACCTATTATCATTGAAAAGAATGAACTTATTAATAAAATAAATGTTCAGCTCATTTCTGTAGGTGTTTCACCTCCTAAACTATTATTAGTATAATATACTAATTGTAATAATAATATAAAGATAGAAATTTTAGCCACTATAGCGACAAATGTAGTAACTATCGTAGGTATGGCGTCATAAACATCCGGTGATCAGAAATGGAATGGTGCTGCACTTACTTTAAATAAAAATCCTATAGTAAAAATTACTAAAGAAAGATTAATATAATAAGGTGTATATCATAAATTTGATGCTCCGCCTGAAATATCACTTATACTTGTTATAATATATAGACCATCCAGATTAGTAGTACCTGAGTTTGCATATAATAAACTAGTACCTAATAGAATAAAACATGAACTTAATCCTCCTAATAAAAAGTAGATTAAACCACCTGTAGTTGATAATTCAGAATTTCTATAAATAGTACTTAATATATAAAGACCGTAACTTTGTAATTCTATAGAAAGGAAAATAGATACTAAATCATTAGTTGACATTAATAATATTGCACCTGTTATAATAAATAATATTATTAAAGGATATTCAATAATTTTTAAATGTTCTCCCATTTTATTGATTATTTTTGTATTGTAATAAACAAATTTATGTAATAATAAATCTTTTATAGAAGAATATTCCGATACTCATACTTTTCTTGGATAAAAACTAGTTAATTGTAGTATTAATATACTAACTAAAAAAATAAAAATATGAAACATTTGTGAAATATTTGTTATAAGTAGTAAACCACCATGTAAACCTATACCTTTAGTTATAACAGCTAAAGAAGACATGTCATGTAAAATACAATAAATTAATATTAATATCGCTATTCTATTAAATAGTATTGATAAATCTCGTCTTATATTGACGGCGTTAGATAATAAAACTAATAATATTGATAATATAATCATATGTTGTTGCTAATAAACGTTAATTAATTAAGGAAAATAAACTATTATATATTCAGCCTTAGGAGAAAATCGAATTCTCATCTTTAACGTATGAAATTAAGGTTTTAACCATTTAAACTACTAAGACCCATACTAAATATAGAACTTTATTCTATATTTAATTTTATTATTGGGTAAATACTCGGAATCGAACCGAGAACCGACTATGCCACAAATAGTTGCTCCACCTATTGAGCTATATCTACCTTATGTTGAAATACTCCTATTAATAGCTTGCGTATCCTATATATTTTATTTTAACATTAGACAGTTAATACGTACTTAACAGAAGCACAGTGCTAGACCGGGTGTTTATTTTATATATTTATTTAATTAATAACCTTATTACATAAGACATACATAGCTTTTGTAGCAAGGTTAAAGCTATGAATTTAATTATCCTGGAGAGATTCGAACTCACAATATTAAATACCAAAAATTTATGACCTACCCATTGGTCTACAGGATAGCTTTAGCTTGCGCAGCATCCATAGTATTTATTAATTATACATAGACCCTAGCTTTATTTCTTTTCTTTTTCTGTATAGACAGAACACACATACCTCTATAACTAAGGTATATATAACTTAAAGAATAAATTATTATTATATAATATAGGTAGCAAGACTTGAACTTGCACGGCATTTATTCCATCCGAACCTAAATCGGATCTGTCTACCAATTATGGGTTATTTTAAATTGAAACTGGTCTCTTCATAGTTTATTATTTTTAGAATAATTTGTTAACGTTCTTCTACTTATATTTAAAAATTCGGATGCTTTTGTTACGCTTTTAAATCTATATATCAGCTTATTATCATTTAATACTTCGAATACGCAAGATCTACGGTTTAGAGTCTTTATATTATCAATCCGAGTCGTAACAGTGTTGTCGTAATTGTCTAAAGGAAAAGAGATGTTGTTATTCACTATATTGGTCTTTAGTTTAAAATAGTACTTATTATTCCATAGTTTCCCGCTTTTAATATATTTACTTACACTCGTAGGTGATAATTCTACAAATTTGGCCGTATCTTTTATACTGCTAAATTCCGTTACGTATATGTTTTCATTAGTATATATAATAACTGTTATATTTTTACTGTGTAGTTTTAGTTTTAACATAGTCTCTTGGCTTACTTCAGGTCTTATTACTACTCCTTTAATTTTCCTATAACATTTCCCTGCACGCATTATACCATAATTCTTTTTAGTATCTTCACTATGTCTAAATCCACGCATAGAACCTGCGAATTTATTAGTATTTAAACTAGGCGATAACAAATCCAAATACTTTTGTTCTGTATATATAATAATGCTTCTTTTATCTTTAAATTCAGTATCTTGCTTGAAATCTATGTATTCCATAATACCAAATTTAAAGTTATTTCAGCCATATTCCATTACATAGCGATATAATACACTATTGTATATTAATTCTCTTTGAAAAACTTCAGCTCTATATTTATGTTGTCTAAATCGTTGCTTTATGTTGATAGTTGATCCTATGTAGAACTTTTCTTCATCTAATAAAAACTTGTAAACATATATTCCACCTTTTTCGGGTAAGGGTCAAATAATTTTATTGTGCTTCTTAATAATATAACCTTCCTTGTTTAAATTATACCATTTCACGTTATCCATAATAATAATAATTAATTACTAAAAAGAACCAACTCAATTGTTCTAAATACAGGCGGTAGGACTTGAACCTACACAGCGTTAGCTATTTGTACCTAAAACAAACTTGTCTACGATTCCAACACGCCTGCTTGGCCTTAAACCACTGAAGTTTAAAGCTAAAAAGATATTAATGAGTGCTAGCAAAGCGCGCACACAATCCGACGAATACTATTTATATAAAGAATAAACTAAAAAAGTATTATTTATATGAAGGCAAATATCTATCTTTAGTTAGTATATTAAATGAATTTTCTGAATTAAATCTTTTATAGTCCATATCAAATAAAATCATTAGATAGCACGATAGTCTAAAATCGATAGGGCTTACCATGTGCGATTTTTGTGATGACCCTCTAACAATATTGGCTTTCATATTTTGTACGGTAGTAAATAATTCTTTTACATCAGAATAATTACCATCCCTTAAAATATATAAAGTATTTTTGTTAAATTGTCAAAAATCGTGGTTTCCAGGATTTTCTAAGTAGTTTTCTACAAAGAATTTTAATCCTACTTCAATATATTTTACATTACATGGAGATTTTACTTCTTTAATCTCATACTGAAGTTTATCACACATAACTATAGAAATAATATAAAACATATCTAACTTCATACAGCTCGATAAATTGGCCGTATTTTGTAAGGTATTTTCTATAGGGTTGTTTAATACAACCATTTTTGTAGTTAAATGGGTGATATCCTTATTTTTCGAATTATTATTTATTGTTAATAAGAACATTAAATCTGTACTATTTACTTTAAAATTATAATTTCCTCGCGTTGTTTATATTTTGCGTCATCATCATTATTATTATTTTTTTATTTTAAAAAGAGCCAAATCGAAGCAATATTCTAAGCTTACACTTAAAATACCGCGCGCACTCTGGAGTGGGGAGAGAAAATCGGAACTTTCATCCAAATCTGTTAATTCTAAACTAACCGCATTAATTTTTATGCTATTTTCCCTTATTCAGCTAAAATTTTATTCTTACGATCTATGCTGTATTTTCCCGCTGTAAAGCGGGAAAATAAGAGCTAGACTTTGGCTGACTTAGCCACGTAGAAAGCACAGCGACAAAGTGGCGTACTTTTATCACTACACAATCTAATCAAATTATCTATTATACTATTTATTCACACTGTGAGCTATAATAGGGCTACCATTACTATTAGAAAGAATTTCTTAAATTAGATCTATCTCTAGTTTTTCATATTTCGCTTCTTCATTTAATTATATCAGAAACTGTATGTTGACTAAATGTCCTATCATCGGTAATTAATGGAGATACTTGTAGTAAAGGACTTTCCTGTGTAATAGTAGGAGATACTTGTAATGAAGAACTTTTATTGAGAGTATTGGTCATAACAGGGCTACTATTACTAATTGAATTAATTCTAGCGTTTACATCTGAATCTGGTATAGTTAAGGTTTCTGACCTTGAAGTTATTAAACTTTTTCTGATATTATTATTAAGAAATTCGTATTCGGGTCATTTATGTACGTGTACAGCAGGTACATAATCTTTATTTAAAGAATCTAATTCCTCCAAATTAGTGAATTTGTATCCTATAGGATCAAATATATTATGATTGTTAAGTCTCATACTAGCTTGTGCACTCGTTTCATATTTATAGACATAAGATCTTGATATAAGATTGTATAACGAGGGTTCCTCGAAAATATGTGTATAAAGGTTGTAATTGTTTTTCTTAATATTATATACTAATTTAACAATAGACTCGAATTCACTCGTAGTGATTTTTAAACGTCCTAATTTAATTTCTTTTAGGAGATAATTTATACTAAAATCTGTCATATCTTTTAGGCTAGTGAATTTCTTTTTATTAGCTAGATTATTAGAAATAATTTCTTTAATCGTATTATCATACACTTTATGTATTTTTCGTGCTTTAGCATAATCTATATTTATGCTACGGTTAGCCGTTTGTACAGGAATTTCCTTAATATTTGTAAATTCAAATATATAAGGTCTATTAGGGCAATTGACTTCAATATTATCATTCTTCACTCAATTAATAGCTTCCGTAGGAATCGTGTAGTCCGCACTCTTTTCATAGCTTGCGTCTAGGTCAGCATAATAGGCAATAATACATATAATTGCCATAGCTGAAATCAATAACAACAATTCTAGGATTAATCCCAACGACTCTATATATACACGCCTACTTAATCCCTTTAAAGATAGTTTTAGTTTACGCTGTGAGCTAAACATACTAAAGCTACTACGTACATTTTTCATAGCAATGGAATTGGTGTCTATTCGTGCTACGCAAGCTAAAGCTACGGATTTACTATTAAATACTTCAACACTATTATTAAAATCTAAATTATCCTTAAAAGATTTATCTTTTAATAGTTTTAGTTGACCTAAAGAGCCCGTGTTTATATTATTGCAGAAATTAATATCAGTAATTACAGTATGTGCATCAGCATAATATATATGACCTTTTTGATTAAATATATCTAACTTTAGTTTACCCATATGAATACGAGCGTATGCCGTATTAGCTGTATACAATAATAAAGAAAGACTTTCAAATTCATTATTCCGTTTATTATCACCTACCCCGTAAGCTAAAGTATTTATAGCTTTCGCATCATAATAACTTGAGGGTAATAAATTCTCAAGTAAATTTTCCATGGCCCATTTTTCAACTAAATTATTTGTTGTAGATTTAACACGGTATAGTGAATTAACATAATTATTAAGTACATCATGCTCTTTACTGAAATTATAACCTTTTAATACTGTTATCTTATAACCATTCTCGCTAGCGAATTTCAATTCTTCGCTAAAGTATCAACCTTCTCACTTACTGGTTAACGGGTCCCCAGTTTTAGCACATGCAGGCAGTAAACCTAATAATAAAGAATCCTTCTGCTTGTTTGTAATTTGAATTTCGCAAAAAAAATATCCAAATAAATCCTTTAATTTTAGACCTCCCCTTATTTTTTCAATGTATGTATATCTATTGCCACACATAGGCTTTAAAGCCGCATGTGAGTGTATAAAATCAACCCCATAATGATAGCTAGAGCCCCCATTAAAGGGTTCATAAACTTGAGCCACATCCTTATGACAACTTAATCTAATATCATCGTAAAGCTTACCTTTAATTATAGGAATTTTAGAATCTTTAAGATAATCTTTTATAAATATATTTAAAGATAGTTCACTAATAGTTAAACTATCTGTTAATTGAGTATCAAATCTTTGATTAATATACTTATTAAATATGTTCATAATATTTAATAATATCAACAATTCTTCTCCTAAATATAAAAGACACTCTTTCTTTAAGTTTCATACACGAGCTCCAGATTTGTACACGAGGCTTAATTCATTATAACTATCTAAGCTCATATTTTTTCAAAAGCCATAAGCTGGTATATCTCCTTCATAGTCTAAAGTATCTAGAGTTATAAATTCATGAGGTAAAACTCTTTGATTGTCATGTAAATTAAATAGTTTAGCAATGTCTCTTAATCCACCTTTTAGTAACCCTGTAGAATCTAAAAATACTATTTTATTTTTATTATTACCAATTTCTAACTTTAATGTAAGACTACCTCTATATATGGTATTTACACGAAAAAATTCTTCACCTACATAATCATTATAAGCTTTTAATTTATTCAAGATGAATGTATGATTATAACTAAGGTTGTCTGTATAAAAAATATAACCGTTGTATCTACTAGTTAACATTATTTTCAAGCATTCAACTATTAAATCTTGCTTTATAGCTTCCACCTTACCTCTATTTTTATAGCTTGCGTCCAAATAGAATGTAATCGGAGTTTGATTTAATATACAAAAACCTAAAAGATATACCTTATCATTACCAAGTTCGTCTTTTACAGTCTTTAAGTTAAATGTACCTATAGAAGAATTATAGGATTTAATACCCATTTTTTGTGCGCTAGCTGTTATCACAGGTAAAGTTATATCTTCATTTGTAATTTTTATAATTTTATCGTTAGTAATAGTAAATTTAGTAGATTCATATTCCCTTTCGAAAGTATCAGTCGATAGTATAACATCTGTACATTTAGCTTCTAATTTACCTGACTTTAGACTAAATACTTCCCTAAAGATTTTATGATTATCCACCGCAGTACTTAATATAATATATTTATTATCATAAATATGCATAAAATCATAGTTTATGGTCCCATCTTCACATATTAAACTATAGTATTCGCTACTGATCAATTTATTATATCTATTACATTTATTACCCATAATAAGTTTACCGTAGTAATCTGTATCTAGACTTAAAGGCAATAAATCTAAATTATTTTTAATAGTTTTGGCCTGCATGTTTCACCAGGCAGGGGTAGTAGTTACATTATTGCTTGTGTACTCCTTAGAGTCACAGGCAGATGGAGTCTGACCAAACTCTCCGTTTACGGTGAAATTGTCAACCTTCACAAATAAAACTTGAACCGAATTTATATCTTCTGCGCTAGCTACATAATAAAATTCCTTAAAAGAATTTAGTCTATTCACGATTTCATAATACAAGTTATTTAATATTTGTAAACAATTTTCGGAATTAAATTTAAAACTTAATTGGCCACCTGCCATAGCATATTTACCTGAATTGAACTCAACTCTTAATAATAAAGAATAAGAATTATTAAATTTGAATTTATTCAATGCAAAATTAGTAAAAGCTTGCTTATCCATTTTTTTATAATTAAGGTAAAAATATTTTATTTTTGGGGGTGCTATATCTCATAACATTTTAGGTTTTTTATTTTGATTATATTTCATTGTTATTCATAATATATATATATTTATTAACACAATACTCTAACTTAGCTTATATAGCAAGCTAGTAATGAGATAAGAATTTAGGATTATTTATATTTATAACTTAGCAGTAATCACTTAATAACTATACACCTAAGTAAGCTCTATCAAATAGCCTATGAAATAGAACTAAAGCTATAGAATATGACGGCATGAGTATCATCTTACATTACCTAAATTCATATGAATATTCCTAAAAGAAAATTTAGACTTAGCCAAAGCATACTTGATATCTACTTGACCAAATCTAACGTGAAAATTACTATGGTAATATAGACTATTTCTATAATCAGAGTCAATACTGCTAAGTAGCTCACTCATTGAGTTAATCTGCCCTCTTCATTTTTGAGGTCCTTCACTGATATCATATCCATTCTTTTTAGCTTCTTTTCTAAATGCATTAATATCATTTACAATAAATAATTTAGAATTCAATAAATTAATATCTTGATTGTTGTCAATATCATCTAAATGGAAGAATTTATCTTTAACAAAAGGATTTAGGATGGTCTGAATATAATTTTTATAATCTTTTTTGACTGACAAATTTATAATATTTATAACTTCATTCATATTAAATGTAACATACGTTAAGTTATTAATTAAATTTATTAAATTAGTAGTTATAGAGTTTGAACTGTCTAAACTTAAGCTTCGGTTAGACTTAATAGAATAAAAATATTGATTTAAATCACTTAAATCTGAAAATACTAATCTACTATAATCACTATTTTGGGAGGTATCTTTACTCACCCCAGGTAAAGAAGTATCAATTTGATAGCTTGCGCTTGGGTTATTATCTATTATGTTTTTATCGATAATATAAAACATATCTCCTCATTCCAGGGGTTTAATGTTGTTTCTAGTCAGAACATATGTTAAAAAAGTCTCTAGAAATATGCTGGGATAATATACATAATTATATATTATTGTACCTTTTTCTTTATTAAGTAATCTAATGGCGATCAGATATATACCTAAGTTTTTAGATACTGTCTTAGGCGTACGCAAACTAGGCGATACGCTGCTTAATCTTTCTTCTTCTAAAGCTTTATGTAGCTCTCTAGAAATAAGATATTTATCTTTATATAAAGTGTTTTTATTGTTAAGCATATAATAGGTAATGGGAAAATTATTTTAGGATAAAATACTATTTTATTAAATAGATAAAAAAACTGTAGTGGCTGGATGTAGCTTTATGCGTAATATGCACATATTCACTCCAATAACGAATTAGATCAGAATCGAACTGATATCTACTTCCGTGATAGGGAAGTCCTTTATCCAATTAAGTTACTAATTCTTTTTGTGTGCTTTTAAGGCGAAGCACACCTTTAGGTAAAATACAGCAAGCTAAAGCTATGCTTAACGCAGCCTGAAAAGATATCAAAAGGGAATAATTATCTTAGTTCTAAAATAAATATTAATACCGATACTACTATAAGATTATAACAATAATAATAATATATTAATAATTGATTTTTAGCTCGAGATTTTCTACTCCTTCATCTATCAAATACCAATAAACATTCTCAAATCTCTCCATATTATTTTTTAAGCCAAAGCAATAATGAATAAGGTATAAATTAGTTTATAGAATGTTGTATTAATTTTAAATCATGTATTGTTTCTGACATAATTTCTTCATAATTCTGTACTTTCTGATAAAAAATAGCATACTTATACATATATTTAACTTCTCCATAAGATAAATGATATTCTTCTACATTAGGTAAAGATTTATTACCAATGTAGTATATATTTTTTAATTCTATAGGTAAATAATAGTTAATATTATTTGGATCATACGCCGCGAATAAGCTTAAGAATTTGGAATATATATTATATTCATTACCTTCTTCATTACCATGGGGATTATCAATTAACTCCTTAGGACAATCATACCCTTCTAAATATTTTATATTTTCCATGCTGATGTGCATAATATTTAATTCATTAAATACTGAAAATATAAACAAGGTTGAAGACAATAAATATGACATCAAAAAGATTGCGAAAAAGATATTATCTGCCCTTAGATATTTCATCGAGAAATATATCAATCCATATAATATTCTATGATAATAAAATAATAATGTATAGCTTATGTATAAATTAGTTTTCATTGTGATTTTTATTTATTTGATATAAAGAGCCATTATCTTCTTGCTCTAGCATTTCCAGAAAGCTGGGTTCATCCAAAAATTCTGCTTCATTTAAAAATTCTAAGTTTACAATTAAAAATCTTGTATGATTTTGTATAGATTCTCTATAAATCTCTACAAATTTTATATCTTTATCCGGAAAAGGGTAAAAGTATAAAGCTGAGATGTTTAATGTGCTATTGTGCATTACTAAACTCAATAATTCATACGTAGAGTTTGTAGCGGAATACTCTTTTTGAGCATAAGTGGCTAAAAATTCGTACATATAATCTGAAAATTCTCAACAATTCTTGAAATTATCTAAATTTAGATAAAATTGGTTATAATTTATTAAATAGGCTTTCTTTTTTTGCATTAAAGTATTAATTTTGATAAAATGAAGCAAAATAATTTACCCTAGCTTGTTAAACTAGCTAAGTAAACAATATTCTTCTTATAAGGTTTGTCTAGCTGTGTGTACACTATTTGATAGAGTATCTACTATGAAATAAAGCTATTAAAAGCATGAATAAAGCTATTATGTAGCATTCAAGTTTTAAATAGTAAATATTAATATATAATTTTTTTACCTTTACTTTTTTTCTTAAATTTATCCGCATAATAATAAATTTGTTCAGCTCTTTCTAGCTTGTCCATAGCGCTTTTACCGTACAATTTTTCATAAGCTTTGCAACTTTTTCGAATTCTACGATTTTCTTCCATCTTACGATCCCACCTTTTTTGGTTTTTGATATATTCTTCAGTCCCTTTATCTAATTCTTTTCCTCATTTAACAATTTTATTTTTTATAGTTGTAATTAAACTAGGTTTAGTTTTAGGTAATGTAGGATGAATAATATAAGGGTTTCTATGATCAGAGTAATAATGACTGTGTGATTTATAAAGATTTTTTCTATCCCCATAATGATTAATTTCAGGATTATCTCCATCACGAGTAGCGGTAGAGTATTCAAGCGGGGCTTTATATTCTTCCATGTACAGGCCATTTCAATGTGGCCGATAACATGTATCACCTGGTAATTCTACTACACCAGGTAATTCAGATAGCGAATTTTCAGGTAAATTTACTTTACCATATTCCGGTAAAGGCTGTATGTAATCAGAATTTTCTCAAAAGCCTTCAGGTCTACTGATATGCATAATTGTTGATGTATCATATACACAAGTTGACATAGTCAAATAAAAACTATAAATATTTAACAATATAAAAAAAATTAGATTTATATACATGTTATTATTTAAAATTTTATAGTATAAAATAAATTTATATGCGCTTGCGTTATTCATTGTAATTTTTATAATAAAAAAAAAGAAACAATTTTTTTCTGTATTTTTTGTGTTTTAAGGCACAACTGCCTCAAAGGTTAAACCGTACATTTACTTACGGTATTACTTCCATGAAATACCGCTTGTTTCGCATAATTTTCCTTTTAAGTTTTATTCTCCTTTTCTACGGTTTATGAATCAGTATAGTGTTTGTTTAAAGAGAATTATTTTCTGCTTCTTTTCTTCATACCTGCTGCTAATCTTATTAATTAATTTAGTATTATTATCTCATTGGTTTTTAAATTCTTCGTATGAAGTTCCTTCAAACTGTCCCAGAAAATATCAGTGAGCTTTACGCCTACATCTATCTTTAAATTGATAATCATTATTTATAATTCAATCTCGAGGTCTAGATTTTAACAATTCCAGATTATTTTCTATAATTTTTTGATGGGTAGCTTGCGCACTCAAAAGATTGGCTGGAATTAAAAAGGACTCTCCTAAGGTAAAAGTAGTTAATAAAGCAAAGATTTCAATTAAGAAATCTCCTCCATCTAATAGATAATTAGCAAAAAATCTAAAGAATAAACCTACAGTAAATAACAATATAATTTTTAATAAATTATTATATTTAAAAAGGCTTTTGAAAAAAGAAGTAAAATTCTTGTTCATAATTTATTGTTTTTAATATTAAAAAAGAGACATTTTCTCTAATAAAGCTTAAGTCTTTTTTTTTAGACTATCTTCTTTCTCTTCGCGGTAATACGGGTCTATGTCTGCTTGAGTTTAGATTATTTAAACGACTTTGAGTACTTGAATTAGGTAATCTTCTAATATCACTTACATCTATTGGCTTAGTACTAGAACCAAATGGATTAGTATTTAATAGATCACGTACTTCCCTGGATAAATCGGACTTAACTACTCGAGATATTTCTTTAAATATTTTTGTTTTAGGATCAAAATTATTTTTAAATTCTTGATAAGAATCATAATTACCACGACCCTTTTCTCATATATTTCAGAAGAATTTACGTTTCGTTAAATCATGATATTTAAGGTATAAGCTCTGAATAGTACCTGTCTCTCTATGGATTTTAACCCCTACTTTTGCTTTACCTTGTAATCTATTATTATATAAAATAACTTCAGTATGTTTAATTTGAGAAGGTTGTGCAGCTACATCCATAAAACCTTGAGCTAAACTTTCATTTATCCTGTGCGTCAATAAATTTCTTTTAGCTCTTCAATCTATTTCAGACATCCCTTCATCAAGGTTTACGGCATTAGGATTTATACTGCTAGTATCTGGACTATTACGGCCTAAAGTTCCATGGTTTGTACCATTACTGTTTATACTTAATAAGCTAGGGTTTATAGACCCCGCCTCAGAAGGGAACAATGGAGTCATAGTAGAAGGAGTAGTTAAATTACTAGGTCTAGGTTGATTTGGAAAAACGGGGGTTTTAATTCTATTCCCTGTAATTGAATCGATAGTAGTCCTCATTAATCTGAGATTTCCACCTTCGCTTTCTAAAGAATCTACAATAAAATATCTTTCACTATCACCTGTGGCTGGACTATTATTAGATGGGCTATCATATAAATAGTTTCTATGATCAAATTGATCAGACTCTAATCTTCTCCCTAATTGTCCTTCAATACCTTCAAACAGGGAATCTTGTCCTTGGGGAAGATGGTTATATCTATTTGGATTTACCGGAGACTCAGGAGCAAAAGGGTTATCTTGAGCGACTCTTGCATAAAAACTATTTGCACTATGTTCTCTCGCAGGGTATCTTAATTCTTGATGGTTGAGAGGATCTAATGGTAATTGTGTATTAGCAGAATATATTGATCCTTGCGTACTAATAGGATATCTAGATACTTGTGTATCAGTAGGATATCTTGATACTTGTGTACCATTTGGATAATAGCTTTCACTATTTCCCGAACTTAACCCAGATCTTCTAGAATCCCCTATTGACATCATATGTGTATTTCTTATAAATAAACCGTTTAAGGCAATACCTACTTTATTAAATATACCTAATACAAAATCAGGTATTATATTAATGTTAAAAAAAGAAAAGGATTCATTAACAAAGACAACGAAAGCTGCAAAGATTGAATAAAAAGTAATAGAAACTAAACTTAAATATTCTGTAAAGACATTTATATTCAGATATTCATTAATTAAATATCTGGATAATAAACCTGCGGTAAATATAACTACAATTTTACTTAGATTAGTTGGTGTAAATATTTTATTAAATAAAAATATGCATATATTATAAAATTTTTTCATGTTATGGTTAATTGTTTATATAAAGAAGCAATTATCTTCTAATAGAAAAGGAATGATTCGAGCATTCAAACTTATTTACTTTTCCCCTCCCGGGCTTTTCCTTTTTTTATGGTTTTATTATTCCCTTTAATATCAACAATTCTTCCAATTTATACAAATAAGAATCAATAAAAAATAAAAGTTTATTGCTCTTAAGAGATAAATTTATATTATTTTCCGGTAATAAGTTTGTATTATTCTCTAAGCCAGTCGTAAAAGATGTAGGTACGCTGTTTACATTGACGAGTTTATCACTAATAAACTTATTTTTACAGAAAGTATTTTTGAATTCTTCTTTTACTGAACAATTAAACTTACTATCAGAATTAAATAAATTTAAAAATCTTACTACTATATTATCCGAATCTGCACTGTAAAAGCTAAAGCTATTATAGTCTCTTAATCCGTACGCTATATCTAGTGATGGTTCTTCAGGTCTTTTTAAAACATTGTATAATTCAGAAGAACATGTATTAATAGCTTGCGTACGCAGCGCATCCATATTTATCGTTATTGTCCCGATATCATAATATGTAGGTAAAATATATAATACTACCACTATTATGTATAATAATAATAAAACTATATTCACTATTATTATATTGAATTTGAAATAATTTATTATAATCAATAATCACTTTATATTATTACGATTTAGTGCTAAATGGGATGAAATGTTTTTCATAGCGCTAGCGCACATATTTTTATTTAATAAAATTTTATAAAGAAGCAACTATCTTCTGTCTACAAAGGAGTTAACTAAACCCTCTAATACAGGGAATCTCTAATGAGATGCCAATCCTTATTTCTGTTCAGTCTAAACACTTTGATTAGTGTAACAGTTAATTACACCATCGATATACATTGTACGCGAATATATGTAGCTTGCGCATTAAATAGAAACTATTTAAGGTTTTTGATATAAGTAGTGTATATCCCGTTTTTTACTCCGGATTTTACATCAGATCTGATACTATAGCAACGGGGATCTCATCTAAATTTATAGTTATTATAGCTAGCGAATTCACCTGTGTATTTACCTATGATTTTCCAGTACGTAAATTTCCTTACCTTGTCATATAGACTTAAAGTAGGAAACATAGGTACAGTATTAGGTAACATTATACCATCTTCAGTATACAGTTGATACCTATTATTTTCATCCAAAGAATCTCTATACCTCCTAGCACCCTCAACCGCTTCAGCGGTTTCAGGTGCAAGCATAGGTCCACTATTT